AATTTTAATCGATCTCGATTAATCTCCCGTTACTGCCCATAGGAGAAGTAATAGGTAGGGATGACAGGATTTGAACCCGTGACATTTTGTACCCAAAACAAACGCGCTACCAAGCTGCGCTACATCCCTTTTCAAAATTGTTTTACAATGTCATTGTACAAAATCCTTGTCTTGTTTTCCACATTGTTATTTTCCCCTCCATTTATATACAATTTTCTTACCATTTCTTCTTTTTTTTTTTTGTTTCATATAATATATATATATATTATAAATAATTTTATTTATATACATCTGAAACCTAACGTATAAAAAAAAGAATGAATATTTATCGATAATGCTCGGGTCATCTTTTCTTTTTTAGGGACAAGAATATCTACTGGTTCATTGTACATATCCATTTTAGTTAGGAATTCCGCGTAAAAATAAATACAAATGATCTTGAACTACGGCATCTGACCATATAATATATGTCTATGTTTTACAATAAACAATAAAGAAGGAGGATTTTCAATGCGAGATATAAAAACATATCTCTCCACGGCACCTGTGCTAACTACTCTATGGTTTGGGTCTTTAGCGGGTCTATTGATAGAGATTAATCGTTTATTCCCAGACGCCTTGTCATTTCCCTTTTTTTCATTCTAGTTATTAATATTAATATAATATGCGAAAAAGGAAAAAAAAAAAATGGGAGCTCTAATTCTATGTGACGTGACTAAAATGCATTTCGCCCCCTTTTTAAGTTCTTTAGGATAGGAAGGAAAGAGAAAGAAAAAAAATGTATTGAACCCCAGCAAAAAGTGGATCTAAAATCGAATTTTGGAGAACATAAATGGAAATGTGGGTCCAGTCTAGGGGAGGCTCCACGAAATCATAGCATAGAAAGAAGATACATAAATGAAATACTGGAATTAGGATAGGAATAATTGATAGTTAGAAAAAAAAAATTTGTATTACTTAATTATTACTCTATTAATATATTAATATTAATTACAATGAAATCTTTAGAAATTTAATTTCGAGTTAGTAACTTCTATTAATTTAAATATTTTTTTTTTGTTCTTTTCTTCTTTTTCTTTTCGGATCAAAAATAGAAAAGTTAAGTTAAGTCGATCCAAAATCCAAAGGGGGTTCATGGCCAAGGGTAAAGATGTCAGAGTCAGAGTTATTTTGGAATGTACTAGTTGTTGTGTCCGAAATGGTGTCAATAAAGAATCGCCAGGTATTTCTAGATATATTACTCAAAAGAATCGCCACAATACACCCAGTCGATTAGAATTGAGAAAATTTTGTCGCTATTGTCACAAGCATACGATTCACGGGGAAATAAAGAAATAAACCGAACGGAACATGTGTGCGATTTTTCCATTACAATCCAAAGAGCAGAAAGAGGAAGAACTTAACGAAGAACTTAACATATAACATAATAATTATATAATACAAATTATACTATACAAAAATACAAATTATACAAATCAAACCCTATTTTGGCCGGATCTGAAATGAATAAAGAAATAGAATTTTAGAGATAAGGAATAACCCATGGATAAATCTAAGCAACCTTTTCGTAAATCCAAGCTCTCTTTTCGTAGGCGTTTGCCCCCAATTGGATCGGGGGATCGAATTGATTATAGAAACATGAGTTTAATTAGTCGATTTATTAGTGAACAAGGAAAAATATTATCTAGACGGGTGAATAGATTGACCTTGAAACAACAACGATTAATTACTATTGCTATAAAACAAGCTCGTATTTTATCTTTGTTACCTTTTCTTAATAATGAGAAACAATTTGAGAGAGCCGAGTCAATTCCTAGAACTACTGGTCCTAGAGCCAGAAATAAATAGGCATATTCCTCAATTGACTCAAAACTCAAATTCCAATCTGAATTCAAGCTCAGATTAATGTTTTGTTCGAAAAGGCCTAGAATCCAGATTTTATTCTTGTGTTATAAGAAACAAAAAAATGGGGGAATAAGAAATCTTTTTTTTTATTGAAACATGTTCGTTCATTCCTACTACTTATCTTAATCTTAATTTTTTCTTAATTTATTTTTATTCTATTCTATCTTCCCGGAGTTCATTCTCCGGGGAATTCTTGTTCAATCATTCCTGTATATTACTTCATAATTTCCTTTATTTGATGATCTTATTGGAAATCATGTAAAGACAATTCTTATTTGATATAGCTATTTGCGCAAGTATTTTACGATTAAGAAGCAATTGCCTCTTGTACAGATTGTATATTAATCGACTATAACTATAGAATACTTTATTCTCGCGAGTTACTGCATTTATCCGAGTGATCCACAAACGACGAAAATTTCTCTTTTGCCTGCCTCTATCTCGATGAGAGGAAACCAAAGCTCTCATTTTCTGTTGAGTAGTTGTTCGAGTAAGTCTTGAATGAGCCCCTCTAAAGGTTGATGCAAATAAACGAATTTTTGTTCGACGTCTCCGAGCTGTATACCCTCGTTTAACTCTGGTCATTGAATCAAATTAAACTTTAATGAATAACTAATTGAATTGAATTCTCTTCTTTCAGTCATTATTTGTCCCTCCCGGTCGATTAATAACAAAACGGATTATTCCGATATATAAAATATAAATTCCAATGGCTTTTGCTACTATAACCTTCCCAACCACTATTTTTTATTCTTTCCAGGCCAGGCATTTAGTTCACCTGGAAATAATAAATTCTACCGATACTAAATAAAAAAAAATAGTGGGTTCCATCGTTTCTATGGTTACTTCTTAAACGGTGAGGCCCTCTCTATGCGCCGGAGCCTCGTCTCTCATTTAATCAAATGGTATTGTTAACTTGTATAGTTCACACTCTTTGGCTCTACCCATCAATTATACAGTAATAGGCCTTTTCACAATAAGAGCTATCCATATAGTGACGGCATTTAATTATGAAAGTTGGCTAGGTAGCTGACCCTGTTAGTCCGTTCTTTCAAGAATAAGAGCATAACTCTTTTGCTTCTTATAATACCATTTCTCCCGCTTAATGGATAACCATTTGCTACCAATGGGAAATTGCTTCTCATCTCAAATCGAGGTGATTGGATTTGCACCAATAGAAACCATAAATTCCATACACAATACACAACAATATAGGTATATGATAGATCTTCATTTTTAGATAGTAAATGGCGTTCTTCCACTCTATCTATCCTATTCATTGGTATTAATCATTGATACTGGAAAAATTGTCTCATTTGTTCGAGTTCATGATCTGAACGAGTCGCACATACACCCTAGTACATGTTCCTCGACGCTGAGGACATCCTCTAAGAGCGGGGGATTTCGTGACATTTCTTATTGGCTGTCTTGTGTTTCTAATAAGTTGTTTAATAGTTGGCATGTCGTATATATAGAATTATATTATAGAATGGGTTGGTTTAGATCGATCTTAACCTGATTTATGATTGATGATTATGAATTATTTCGATTCAATATCACATATAAAATAAAATAAAATCGTGGAAAATTCGAATTATGGTTTGAAATGAAATGGAATCATGGATTTACACGAAATCCCCAGTATTTTCATTTTCGACCGCTACAAGATCAACAATGCCATGAGCTTGGGCTTCTGTTGCTGACATAAAAACATCCCTTTCCATGTCTTCGGATACAACCCACAAAGGGTTGCCCGTTCTTTGTACATAAACCTTTGTGAGGGTTTCGCGAAGTTTCAGCAGTTCTTCCGCTTCCAGGATAAATTCCCCCGCTTGTGCCTCATAAAAAGAACTAGCAGGTTGGTGAATCATAACCCTGATGATATTGATATAACATCATGAACGGTCCTTCTATCTCGCATGATGGGGTTAAGGGGATAAAAAAAAACAAGAAGAAAAAATAAATAGAATTGAACAACCGTACAGGCATCTTTTGTGCATTGCATACGGCTCTGCAATGGAATTTACTACCCCCCCCCTCCATCGAAGAAGGGAAGAAATAGAATCCATCCGATCCAGTCAGATCGTTGAATAATCCATTTACCATCCTTCTTTTCGTAAGAGTAAAAAAAAAAAAAAATACTATGATGGTTCTGTTGCTTTATATTATATATTTATTTATTTCGTCTGTGATTTAGCAATCCCAAAGTGTCTTTCTGATACGACCAAATAAGGAAAAAATGATCTTGTTTTTTTTTCATTTTGGTACTCCCCTCCTTCTTTCATAAATATCAGAAAGGGCTTCTGGTGTGGAAGAAAAATGATTTGTGACGCTAAAATGTCCTCCCGACACATAAGATCAAATCGGAAATAACCTTTGTTTCATACTACTATCTCGATACAAAATCTCATGTTATGAAAAAACAATAATGGTTTGTTCATATCGAACTCAAAGTGCCATGCTATTATTACTTATTTTTTTTTCATATTCGATTATTCATATTCGATATGGCGAAGGCATAGTCTTCTTTTTTTTTCAAATAAAAACTCATTGGCGCCAAGCGTGAGGGAATGCTAGACGTTTGGTAATTTCTCCTCCAACCAGAATGAAAGATCCCATTGAAGCAGCTAATCCCATGCATATTGTATGTACATCGGGTGGCACAAATTGCATAGTATCATAAATGGCTATTCCCGGTATTACCCATCCGCCGGGAGAGTTTATAAACAAATAAAAATCCCTAGTATTATCTTCTATACTGAGATATACCATGAGACCAACAAGTTGATTCGAGATCTCGCTATCAACTTCTTGGCCTAAAAAAAGTAATCTTTCTCGATGAAGTCGGTTGATTAGGACAAAATTGTATCCCTTTTGAACCGTACGTGCACCTTTGGATGCATACGGTTCAAAAAATTGCGAAAAAAAAATAATTAATCAATGTGTCAATTCCAGTCTTATTTCTTTTTTTGTAACAGGTTTTTGTTTTTCTAATGAAGGTCTTTTCCTCTATTTTTCAAAAAACATGAGTTTTGGTTCCCTTTCCCTTCCCTATAAAAAAAAAATTTACTGAACTTATTGAACTAACCTCCCAT